GTTAATGTAGCTTAGTAAAAAGCAAGGCACTGAAAATGCCTAGACGGGTTTACTTAACCCCATAAACAAAAAGGTTTGGTCCTAGCCTTATTATTGATTGTCAGTAAGATTATACATGCAAGTATCCGCTAGCCAGTGAAAATGCCCTTTTACTCGCTCTACCTTGAACGATCCTTAAGGAGCCGGCATCAAGCACACAACTGTAGCTCAAAACGCCTTGCTTAGCCACACCCCCACGGGATACAGCAGTAATAAAAATTTAGCTATGAACGAAAGTTTGACTAAGCTATACTGATGAGGGTTGGTCAATCTCGTGCCAGCCACCGCGGTCATACGATTAACCCAAGTCAATAAGATTCGGCGTAAAGTGTGGTTAAAATGTAAGTATAATAAAGTTAAATTAGCTCTCCGCTGTAAAAAGCTAAAGATCTAAAGTAAATAAACTACAAAAGTGACTTTACTAAATAATGAGACCACGATAGCTGAGACCCAAACTGGGATTAGATACCCCACTATGCTCAGCCCTAAACTATGGTATTTAGTAACAAAAATGCCCGCCAGAGAACTACAAGCAAGCGCTTAAAACTCAAAGGACTTGGCGGTGCTTCATATCCCACTAGAGGAGCCTGTTACATAATCGATAAACCCCGATACACCCTACCATCACTTGCTAAACCAGTCTATATACCGCCATCTTCAGCAAACCCTTAAAAGGAACAACAGTAAGCTTAAATGTATTCACAAAAACGTTAGGTCAAGGTGTAACCTATGTGATGGAGTATAATGGGCTACATTTTCTTAATAAGAACAAACGAACTTCCATATGAAACTTATGGAATAAAGGAGGATTTAGCAGTAAGTCAAGAATAGAGTGCTTGACTGAATCTGGCAATGAAGCACGTACACACCGCCCGTCACCCTCCTCAAGTGACTAGAACCTAAAACCATATTTATATCCACATGACATGAGAGGAGACAAGTCGTAACAAGGTAAGCATACTGGAAAGTGTGCTTGGATTATTCAAAGTGTAGCTTAAACTAAAGCACCTGGCCTACACCCAGAAGATTTCATAGTCATGACCACTTTGAACAAGACCTAGCTCTTAATCAATTTATTACAACTACCTTTACTCTAAAGTAAAACATTTACCAAAACTTAGTATAGGAGATAGAACATTTACTCAAGACGCAATAGAGAAAGTACCGTAAGGGAAAGATGAAAGATAACTTAAAGTATAAAATAGCAGAGATTAATACTCTTACCTTTTGCATAATGAACTAACTAGAACAAATTTGACAAAGAGATCTGAAGCCAAAACCCCCGAAACCAGACGAGCTACTTATGGACAATTGTAAGAATGAACTCGTCTATGTAGCAAAATAGTGAGATGATCTATAAGTAGAGGTGAAAAGCCAACCGAGCCTGGTGATAGCTGGTTACCCAAGAAAGGAATTTTAGTTCTACCCAAAGCATACCCTAAAAACACCTAATTATAATGTAGACTTTGGAGTAATTCAATAGAGGTACAGCCCTATTGAATACGGATACAACCTAAAAAGGTGAGTAAGAACACCATATCAACATAGTTGGCCTAAAAGCAGCCACCAATTAAGAAAGCGTTAAAGCTCAAACTTTAAAACTATAATAATCCCAATAACATGACCTAACTCCCTAATTTAGTATTGGGTTATTCTATTAGCTAATAGAAGTAATAATGTTAGTATGAGTAACAAGAAAAATTTCTCCGTGCACAAGCTTATATCAGAACGAATGCCCACTGATAGTTAACGACACTATAAACTTAATCCCCACATAAACCTCTTATTAATAATATCGTTAACCCAACACAGGAGTGCAACTCGGAAAGATTAAAAGAGAAAGAAGGAACTCGGCAAACAAGAACTCCGCCTGTTTACCAAAAACATCACCTCTAGCATTACTAGTATTAGAGGCACTGCCTGCCCAGTGACACTAGTTAAACGGCCGCGGTACTCTGACCGTGCAAAGGTAGCATAATCATTTGTTCTTTAATTGAGGACTAGTATGAATGGCAAGACGAGAGTTCAACTGTCTCCTTTCTCCAATCAGTGAAATTGACCTTCCTGTGAAGAGGCAGGAATAATTCTATAAGACGAGAAGACCCTATGGAGCTTCAATTAACTTACCCACAAGTCTATTAATGACCCAACTGGCATACCACAAGACTTCCTGTGTAAGAAATTTCGGTTGGGGTGACCTCGGAGCATAAAAAATCCTCCGAACGATATTCTACTATGATATCACCAATCTAAGTTTACTTATCTGATTGACCCAATTAATTGATCAACGGAACAAGTTACCCTAGGGATAACAGCGCAATCCTATTCTAGAGTCCATATCGACAATAGGGTTTACGACCTCGATGTTGGATCAGGACACCCCAATGGTGCAGAAGCTATTAAAGGTTCGTTTGTTCAACGATTAAAGTCCTACGTGATCTGAGTTCAGACCGGAGTAATCCAGGTCGGTTTCTATCTATAACTAATTTCTCCCAGTACGAAAGGACAAGAGAAATGGAGCCTACTTACCCTAAGCGCTCTAATCAACATTAATGATACCTATCTTAATTTATAGATGATACTCATTATCCTACCCAAAACAAGGGTATGTTAAGATGGCAGAGTCCGGTAATTGCATAAAATTTAAGCCTTTATACCCAGAGGTTCAATTCCTCTTCTTAACAGTGTTCATCATTAATATTATCACGCTAATCATCCCAATTCTTCTAGCCGTAGCCTTTCTAACCCTAGTTGAACGTAAAATTTTAGGCTATATACAGTTACGTAAAGGCCCTAATATTATTGGTCCATACGGACTTCTCCAACCCATTGCCGACGCAATTAAACTTTTTATTAAAGAACCACTATACCCAACAACATCCTCAGTATCACTATTCATTATTGCCCCCATCCTAGCACTAACCATTGCACTAATTTTATGAACACCTATTCCAATACCTTTATCCTTAATAAATATAAATCTAGGTGTATTATTTATATTAGCTATATCAAGCCTAGCAGTCTATTCCATTCTATGATCAGGCTGAGCCTCAAACTCAAAATACGCACTAATCGGAGCACTCCGAGCAGTCGCCCAAACTATTTCCTACGAAGTATCACTAGCCATAATTTTGCTACCAATCATTATCATCAGCGGTTCATTTACCCTATCAACACTGATTACAACCCAAGAGCACACCTGACTTTTACTTCCAATATGACCATTAGCTATAATATGGTTTATCTCCACATTAGCCGAAACTAACCGAGCACCTTTCGACCTAACAGAAGGTGAATCAGAACTAGTTTCCGGCTACAACGTTGAATATGCAGCAGGTCCATTTGCCTTATTCTTCTTAGCTGAGTACGCAAACATCATCATAATAAATGCATTCACAACTATTCTATTCATGTGCCCCAACCATAACCCACTAATACCAGAACTTTTCTCAACTAATTTTGCCATCAAAACATTACTTCTAACAACTGTATTCCTATGAGTACGCGCATCATATCCACGATTCCGTTATGACCAACTTATACACCTACTATGAAAAAATTTCTTACCTCTAACACTAGCCCTTTGCATAATCTACATCTCTATGCCAATTATATTAGCCTGTATTCCTCCACAACTATAGAAATATGTCTGATTAAAGAGTTACTTTGATAGAGTAAATAAAAGAGGTTTAAATCCTCTTATTTCTAGAATATTAGGACTTGAACCTACACCTAAGAACTCAAAATTCTACGTGCTACCATTACACCATATTCTATAGTAAGGTCAGCTAAATAAGCTATCGGGCCCATACCCCGAAAATGTTGGTTTTAATCCTTCCCGTACTAATTAACCCGCTAGCATCACTACTAATTATAATAACACTAATCTCAGGATCAATATTAACTATATTCAGCTCACACTGATTAACAGCATGATTAGGTCTAGAAATAAACTTATTTGCCATCATCCCACTTATCATTAACCCACACAACCCTCGATCAACTGAAGGAGCCACAAAATATTTCCTCATACAAGCCTCCGCATCAATACTACTAATAATATCCGCCCTAATTAACTTTATAAATTCAGGCCAGTGATCAATCATAAATTTAACTAACCCAATTGCCTCCCTTCTAATACTAACTGCCCTATTAATGAAACTAGGAATAGCCCCATTTCACTTTTGAGTCCCAGAAGTACTTCAAAGTACCTCTTTATTAACAGGAATAATTCTTTTAACTTGGCAAAAACTAGCCCCAATTTCTATTCTTTATCAAATTACACCATCAATTAATCATAACATTTTACTAGGCTCTGCCATTCTTTCAATTCTAATTGGTGGTTGAGGCGGCCTTAACCAAACTTTAATCCGAAAAATCATAGCCTACTCATCAATTGCTCACATAGGATGAATAAACATAGTCATTATTTATAATCCATCAATCACTTTACTCAACCTATTCATCTATATTATTCTTACACTAACATTATTTCTACTACTTAACCTTAATCGCTCTACCACCCTATCTATTCTAGCATCTAACTGAAACAAAGCCCCAATTATCACATTATTAATTCTTATAACCCTCATATCAACAGGTGGCTTGCCACCGTTTTCAGGATTCATGCCTAAATGACTAATCATCCAAGAAATAACCAAGAACAACAATCTTGCTCTTCCTCTTATTATAGCTATTATAGCACTATTAAATCTTTATTTTTATATACGTTTAGCTTACTCAACAGCCCTAACTATATTTCCAACCTCAAACATAACTAAACTAAACTGACTTAACACACCCTCACCAAAATCATCACTCCTAACCCCTATACTAGTACTATCAAATATGCTACTTCCCCTTACACCACTGCTGCTGCTCCTAGAATAGAGGTTTAGGTTACATAAGACCAAGAGCCTTCAAAGCTCTAAGCAAGTTAAATTACTTAACCTCTGACTTAAGGACTGCAAGATTTAATCCTACATCTACTGCATGCAAAACAGACACTTTAACTTAAGCTAAGCCCTCCTAGATTGGTAGACTTCTATTCTACGAACTTTTAGTTAACAGCTAAATACCATAAACAACTGGCTTCAATCTACTTCTCCCGCCTTTGAAAAGGCGAGAAAAAAGGCGGGAGAAGCCCCGGCAGAATTGAAGCTGCTTCTTCGAATTTGCAATTCGACATGGTCACACCACAGAGCCTGGTAAAAGAGACTTATGTCTCGTCTTTAGATTTACAGTCTAATGCTTACTCAGCCATTTTACCTATGTTCATTAACCGTTGACTTTTCTCAACTAACCATAAAGATATTGGTACATTATACTTAATTTTCGGAGCATGAGCAGGAATAGTCGGAACTGCCCTTAGTATTCTTATTCGAGCTGAACTAAGCCAACCAGGAGCTCTAATAGGTGATGACCAAATTTATAATGTAATCGTAACAGCCCACGCCTTTGTTATAATCTTTTTCATAGTAATGCCTATTATAATTGGTGGGTTCGGAAACTGACTAGTCCCTCTTATAATTGGAGCCCCCGATATAGCCTTTCCACGAATAAATAACATAAGCTTTTGACTCCTTCCACCCTCATTTCTATTACTCCTAGCATCATCCATAGTAGAAGCAGGCGCAGGAACTGGATGGACAGTTTACCCTCCACTAGCCGGAAACCTAGCTCACGCCGGAGCATCGGTAGATATAACAATTTTCTCGCTCCACCTAGCAGGAGTTTCTTCTATCTTAGGAGCTATCAACTTTATTACCACAATCATTAATATGAAACCCCCAGCCATAACACAGTTTCAAACACCCTTATTTGTATGGTCTGTTCTAATTACAGCTGTCCTTCTTCTACTTTCCTTACCAGTTTTAGCTGCTGGTATTACTATACTATTAACAGATCGAAACTTAAACACCACTTTCTTTGACCCAGCAGGAGGAGGTGACCCAATCCTTTACCAACATTTATTTTGATTCTTCGGCCACCCTGAAGTGTATATTCTTATTCTTCCCGGATTTGGAATAATCTCTCATATTGTATCTTACTATTCAGGAAAAAAAGAACCATTTGGATATATAGGAATAGTCTGAGCAATAATATCAATTGGTTTCCTAGGATTTATCGTATGAGCCCACCATATATTTACAGTAGGTATAGATGTAGATACTCGAGCATACTTCACCTCAGCTACTATGATTATTGCTATTCCAACAGGAGTAAAAGTATTTAGCTGATTAGCTACTCTACACGGAGGTAACATCAAATGATCCCCTGCCATATTATGAGCTCTAGGCTTTATTTTCCTATTTACAGTAGGGGGATTAACAGGAATTGTCCTAGCTAATTCCTCCCTTGATATTGTCCTTCATGATACTTACTACGTAGTTGCCCATTTCCACTATGTCCTCTCTATAGGTGCAGTATTCGCTATTATAGGAGGCCTTGTCCACTGATTTCCTCTATTCACTGGCTATACACTTAATTCCACTTGAGCCAAAGCCCAATTCGCAATAATATTTGTAGGTGTTAACCTCACATTCTTCCCACAACATTTCCTAGGGTTATCAGGTATGCCACGACGCTATTCAGACTACCCAGATGCCTACACACTATGAAATACCATCTCATCAACCGGATCCCTAATTTCTATGCTTGCTGTTATTGTTATGGTCTACATTGTATGAGAAGCATTCGCATCAAAACGCCAAGTAGATACGGTACAATTAACCTCAACTAACATTGAATGAATTAACGGCTGCCCTCCTCCTTACCACACATTCGAAGAACCCACATTTACCAAGCCCTAACAAGAAAGGAAGGAATCGAACCTCCAATAACTGGTTTCAAGCCAACCACGTAACCACTACGACTCTCTTCATTAGAGGTATTAGTATAAGCAATACATAACTTTGTCAAAGTTAAGATATAAACTAATCTTTATATACCTCTTATGGCATATCCCCTTGAGCTAGGATTTCAAGACGCCTCATCTCCCATTATAGAAGAACTGACACATTTTCATGATCATACCCTAATAATCGTCTTCTTAATTAGCTTTTTAGTCCTTTATGTTATCTCGGCAATACTAACTACTAAATTAACACACACAAGTACCATAGATGCTCAGGAAGTAGAAACTATTTGAACAATCTTACCAGCTGCAATTCTTATCTTCATTGCTCTACCATCCCTACGAATCCTTTACATGATTGATGAGATTAGTAACCCTGCTTTAACTATTAAGACTATAGGACATCAATGATACTGAAGCTATGAATACACAGATTATACAGACCTAACCTTTGACTCTTACATAGTCCCCACAAATGAACTAGCCTTGGGAGAATTACGCCTATTAGAAGTAGATAATCGATTAGTTCTACCAGTAGACTTACCAATCCGCATGTTAATCTCATCAGAAGACGTCCTACATTCATGAGCAATCCCCGCTCTAGGACTAAAAACTGACGCAATCCCTGGCCGACTAAACCAAGCAACCCTATCCTCATCACGGCCTGGTTTATTCTACGGACAGTGTTCAGAAATTTGTGGCTCCAACCATAGTTTTATACCTATTGCACTAGAAATTGTACCCCTAAAATACTTTGATAGCTGATCTGCTACCCTATAAATCATTAAGAAGCTATAAAGCATTAACCTTTTAAGTTAAAGATGAGGACTATAAATATCCTCCTTAATGACAATGCCTCAATTAGATACATCTCCTTGATTCATTATCATCATATCTATACTTATTACCCTATTTATTTTATTCCAAACAACCCTAACAAAATTTAATTATCCTTATGACCCCTCCCCTAAAACCTCCAAAACCACTACCACCCAAAACTCATGAGAAATAAAATGAACGAAAATCTATTTACCTCATTTATCACTCCTACAATAGTAGGAATCCCTGTTGTAGTATTTATTATTGCTTTCCCAAACATTCTATTTCCTAACCCTAACCGCCTTATCAACAACCGATGAACAACAATTCAACTATGAATAGTAAATCTAATCCTAAAACAAATAATGATAATGCATAACATTAAAGGCCGAACATGATCGCTTATATTAATTTCACTAATTATATTTATTGGTTCAACAAATCTATTAGGCTTATTACCACACTCATTTACTCCTACTACTCAATTATCAATAAACCTCGGAATAGCAATCCCACTATGAGCAGGAGCTGTAGTTATGGGATTTCGACATAAAACCAAAGCTTCCTTAGCCCACTTCCTTCCACAAGGAACCCCTATTCCGTTAATCCCAATACTTATTATTATCGAAACTATTAGCTTATTTATCCAACCTATGGCCCTAGCCGTACGACTAACCGCTAATATCACTGCAGGACATCTGCTTATTCACCTAATTGGTGGAGCCACTTTAGTACTAATATCAATTAGTACACCTACAGCTATAATCACCTTCATTATTCTCATCTTCCTAACAATTCTAGAATTCGCAGTAGCACTGATTCAAGCTTACGTGTTCACCCTTCTAGTAAGCCTTTACTTACATGATAACACCTAATGACTCACCAAACCCATGCCTACCACATAGTTAATCCAAGCCCATGACCTCTAACAGGAGCCCTTTCAGCCCTCCTAATAACATCAGGATTAATTTTATGATTTCACTTAAAATCACTTTTACTCCTTTCAATTGGTCTTCTAACCAATACCCTAACCATATACCAATGATGACGCGACGTAATTCGAGAAAGTACTTTTCAAGGACACCACACACCTGTTGTCCAAAAAGGCTTACGCTACGGTATAGTCCTGTTTATCATCTCAGAAGTATTCTTCTTCACAGGATTTTTCTGAGCTTTCTACCATTCTAGCCTTGCCCCCACCCCAGAGCTAGGAGCTTGTTGACCACCCACCGGAATCCACCCTCTTAACCCACTAGACATCCCATTACTAAATACCGCTATTTTACTAGCCTCAGGAGTGACTATCACTTGAGCCCATCACAGCCTTATAGAAGGGAATCGAGGCCCAATAATTCAAGCATTATCAATTACTATTCTACTAGGAGTGTACTTCACCCTACTTCAAGCATCCGAATATTACGAATCGTCATTTACAATTTCAGACGGCGTATACGGCTCAACATTCTTCATAGCAACAGGATTTCATGGCCTCCACGTAATTATTGGTTCCACATTCTTAACCATTTGTTTATTCCGACAGATTAAATTTCACTTTACATCCAACCACCATTTTGGATTTGAAGCCGCAGCCTGATATTGACATTTCGTTGACGTAGTATGACTATTCCTATATGTATCAATCTATTGATGAGGATCTTACTCTTTTAGTATAATTAGTACAGTTGACTTCCAATCACCTAGCTTCAGAATACCCTGAAAAAGAGTAATAAACCTAGTATTTTCAATTATAATCAGCACTACAATCGCATCCCTACTAGTCACCATTGCATTTTGACTCCCCCAATTAAACATTTACTCAGAAAAGTCAACACCCTATGAATGTGGCTTTGACCCTATAGGATCAGCACGCCTACCCTTCTCCATAAAATTTTTCCTAGTAGCAATTACATTCCTATTATTTGACCTAGAAATTGCACTTTTATTACCCCTACCATGAGCAACCCAAACAATCAATCTTAAACTCATATTACTTTCAGCTCTTGCACTAATCAGCATTCTAGCATTAGGTCTAGCCTATGAATGATCACAAAAAGGACTTGAATGAACCGAATTGGTAGTTAGTTTAACTAAAATTAATGATTTCGACTCATTAGATTATGAACAACTCATAACTACCAAACATGACTCCCGCTCATCTAAATGTAATACTAGGATTCTTCATTTCTTTAATAGGCCTTTTACTTTACCGTTCACACCTAATATCCTCACTCCTATGCCTTGAAGGAATAATACTGTCACTATTTATCTTAACAACCTCATTAGCTATAAACATAAATTTCACCTTACTATCTATTATCCCAATCATTCTCCTAGTATTCGCAGCATGCGAAGCAGCTATTGGTCTGTCATTACTAGTAACAGTGTCTAATACCTACGGCCTAGACTATGTCCAAAACCTTAACTTACTACAATGCTAAAAATTTTAATCCCTACTGTTATACTCCTGCCATTAACATGATTATCAAAATCCCCATTAATTTGAACTAATACAACCCTTCACAGCTTTTTAATCAGTTTAATCTCATTATCCCTCCTCACCCTTCATTCAGAACCATTCAATATTCACTCAACTATATTTTTTTCAGATGCCCTATCGGCACCACTTTTAATCCTTACTACCTGACTTCTTCCACTCATGCTCATAGCTAGCCAAAATCATCTCATAACTGAATCTATAAACCGCAAAAAAACATATATTTCTATACTCATTATACTACAACTATTTCTTATCCTAACTTTTACCTCCTCAGAAATAATCATATTTTATATTATATTTGAAGCAACACTCATTCCCACTTTAATTATTATTACACGATGAGGCAATCAAACTGAACGTCTAAACGCCGGAACCTACTTTCTATTTTATACACTTATTGGATCTCTCCCCCTATTAATTGTTCTCATTTCACTACAGAACTCCCTAGGCTCACTTAATATAATAATTATACAGTACTGAACTAAACCACTAGCTCTCTCCTGATCATCAAACCTCCTATGACTAGCATGCATAATAGCTTTCATAGTTAAAATACCACTATATGGTCTTCACCTATGACTCCCTAAAGCACATGTAGAAGCTCCAATTGCAGGTTCCATAGTATTAGCAGCCATTCTATTGAAGCTAGGCGGATATGGTATAATACGAATTACTATCATCCTAGAACCAATCACCAAATCCATAGCCTACCCTTTCATTCTATTATCCTTATGAGGAATAATTATAACAAGCTCCATTTGCCTACGCCAAACAGACCTAAAATCTTTAATCGCTTATTCATCAGTTAGCCACATAGCCTTAGTCATCCTAGCAATTATAATTCAAACCCCATGAAGCTTTATGGGTGCTACTACTCTAATAATTGCTCATGGGCTAACATCCTCAGTACTCTTTTGTCTAGCAAATTCTAATTATGAGCGCATTCACACCCGAACTATAATTTTAGCCCGAGGCCTTCAGACCATCTTACCACTAATAGCGTCCTGATGGATTATTGCTAACCTAGCTAACCTAGCACTACCTCCCTCTATTAATCTTATTGGAGAGCTAATAATTATTTCATCACTATTTTCTTGATCTAACCTTACTATCATCCTGCTAGGCTTAAATATATTAATCACAGCCATATACTCCCTTTATATGCTTATCATAACACAACGTGGAAAAACTACCCACCACACTATTTCCATAAGTCCATCATTTACTCGAGAAAATACTCTAATAGCCCTACACATTATTCCACTCATACTGTTATCCATTTATCCTTCTATTATCATAGGAAATACATACTGTAGATATAATTTAATACAAAATACTAGACTGTGAAACTAGAAATAGAAGAACAAACCTTCTTATCTACCAAGAAAGAAAAAAGAACTGCTAATTCTTTATACCATACTTAAACCTATGGCTTTCTTAACTTTTAAAGGATAAGAGCTATCCATTGGTCTTAGGAGCCAAAAAATTTGGTGCAACTCCAAATAAAAGTAATCAACCTATTACACACCTTTACCCTAATTACTCTAATTTCTCTCCTTATTCCCCTATTCATATCCCTCACCCCAACTTACAATAAAAAGACCTATCCTAACTACGTCAAAATAACTATCCAATATGCATTCATTACAAGCACCTTACCACTAATAATTTTTCTAACAAATAACCAAGAAACCGTAATCTCCAACTGACACTGAACTACTATTCAATCCATTAAATTATCCTTAAGCTTTAAAATAGACTTCTTCTCATTAATATTTATCCCAATTGCACTCTACGTAACATGATCAATTATAGAATTCTCATTATGATACATACACTCAGACCCTAATATTAACCGATTCTTAAAATATCTTCTACTTTTTCTTATCACCATAATAATTCTAGTTACAGCCAATAACCTGTTCCAACTATTCATTGGCTGAGAAGGAGTAGGAATTATATCATTTCTACTAATCGGATGATGGCACGGACGAACCGACGCTAATACCGCAGCCCTTCAAGCCGTACTATACAATCGTATCGGAGATATCGGTTTCGTTCTGTCAATAGCCTGAATAATAACTAACCTCAACTCATGAGAATTTCAACAAATCTTTTCACATGACAACTATAGCATTATCCCCCTATTAGGCTTCCTACTAGCAGCAGTAGGAAAATCAGCTCAATTCGGCCTTCACCCTTGACTTCCTTCAGCCATAGAAGGTCCTACCCCAGTGTCTGCCCTACTTCATTCCAGCACTATAGTAGTCGCTGGAATCTTTCTACTTATCCGATTCTACCCTATAATACAAACCAATCACACAATTCAAACACTTACATTATGTCTTGGGGCTATTACTACACTTTTCACTGCCCTTTGCGCACTTACTCAAAATGATATTAAAAAAATCATTGCATTCTCAACCTCCAGTCAACTAGGTTTAATAATAGTTACTATCGGTATTAATCAACCCCACCTAGCTTTTCTTCACATCTGCACCCATGCATTTTTCAAAGCAATACTCTTCCTATGCTCAGGATCAATTATTCATTCTCTAAACGACGAGCAAGATATTCGAAAAATAGGAGGCCTATATAAACCCTTACCGTTCACGACATCAGCCCTTATTATCGGTAGCCTAGCCCTCACAGGCATACCATTCCTCACAGGATTTTACTCAAAAGACCTAATCATCGAAACTGCTAACATGTCTAATACCAACGCCTGAGCACTCCTAATAACCCTACTAGCTACTTCAATAACAGCAATTTACAGCACTCGTATTATCTTCTTTGTATTCCTAGGACAACCCCGATTCCAACCAATAACCACACCAAATGAAAACAATCCTAGCTTGATTAACCCTATTAAACGTTTAGCAATTGGAAGCATCTTTGCAGGCTTTATCATAACAAACTATATCCCTTCCTCATCACTACCAGAACTCACATTACCCTTCTCCTTAAAAATAACAGCAATAACAGTAACCGTACTTGGACTAATTCTAGCCATAGAATTAAATATTCTGGCTACAAAACTTAAAATAAATCAACCCTCCACTTTACATAACTTTTCTAACATACTAGGATATTACCCTAACACTATGCACCGACTTCCAACTTACAAAAGCTTAAACTCCAGCCTTAACCTAGCATCAACCACTCTTGACCTAATCTGACTTGAAAACACACTCCCAAAAAACATCTCAATAATTCATAAAATATCTTCCATTAACCTCACTAATCAAAAGGGGTTAATCAAACTTTATTTCTTATCATTCCTAGTTACTCTATGCCTTAGTTTATTACTAATCATCTAACTCCTCGAACAATTTCAATTACAATAAAAATGCTAACAAATAAAATTCATATACCAACAAACAATAATCAACTCCCTATCCCATATAACAAAGAACTTCCTGCATAATCTCCACGAACCAAACTACCACCAACCCACCACTCACCCGTACTATTATCAAAACTGCTCAGCATAACACTACTAAATATAAGATCTGACCCAACATTAAATCATATAATTAATGTTAACTCAACCAACACTCCCATCAACACTCCACCAAAAACCACCTTACTAGACCCCCATGCCTCAGGATATTCTTCAGTGGCCATTGCAGTAGTATACCCAAACACCACCAACATACCACCTAAATAAACTAAAAATACTATAAGACCTAAAAAAGACCCACCAGAACTAACAATCAACCCGCATCCTACCCCACCACTTAAAATTAAACCCAAACCACCAAAAATAGGAGAAGGTTTGGAAGAAACCCCAACAATCCCCAAAACAAATATTACACTTAACAAAAAAACAGTATAAGTCATTACTATTCTTACATGGCTTCACACCATGACCAATGACATGAAAAATCACCGTTGTTATTCAACTATAAGAACCTAATGACCAACATTCGCAAAACACACCCGCTCCTAAAAATCATCAACAACTCATTCATTGACCTACCAACTCCATCCAACATTTCTTCATGATGAAACTTCGGTTCACTTCTTGGATTATGCTTAATAATCCAGATTTTAACAGGGCTGTTTTTAGCTATACATTACACCTCAGACACCCTAACAGCTTTCTCATCAGTTACCCACATTTGCCGAGACGTAAATTACGGCTGATTAATCCGATACCTTCATGCAAACGGAGCTTCACTATTCTTCATCTGCCTATTTATCCATGTAGGACGAGGAATCTATTACGGCTCCTATTTATTCTTAGAGACGTGGAGTATCGGAGTCATCCTTCTGTTCATTACTATAGCCACAGCTTTTATAGGTTATGTGCTACCATGAGGACAGATATCGTTCTGAGGAGCTACAGTCATCACCAACCTATTATCAGCAATTCCATATATTGGTACAACCCTTGTTGAATGAATCTGAGGGGGCTTCTCCGTAGATAAAGCCACTTTGACCCGCTTCTTTGCCTTCCACTTTATTTTACCTTTCGTAATTGCAGCACTAGCTATAGTCCACCTACTCTTCTTACACGAAACAGGATCCAACAACCCTGCAGGTCTAATTTCAAACTCTGATAAAATTCCATTCCACCCTTATTACTCTATTAAAGATCTCCTAGGAGTAGTATTAATTATTGTCCTTCTCCTCTCCTTAGTCCTTTTCTCACCAGATTTACTTGGCGACCCCGATAATTATACGCCAGCCAACCCCCTCAACACCCCTCCCCATATTAAGCCAGAATGATACTTCTTATTTGCCTACGCTATCCTTCGATCAATCCCTAACAAACTTGGAGGAGTACTAGCCCTAATCTTATCTATTCTCATTCTTATTATCTTTCCACTTCTTCATACCTCTAAACAACGAAGCCTTATATTTCGCCCAATCAGCCAATTCCTATTTTGAGTACTAGTAGCAGACCTGTTTACACTCACTTGAATTGGAGGACAACCAGTAGAACACCCCTACATTATCATCGGCCAACTAGCATCTATCCTATACTTTACACTGATTCTAGTAATTATACCTATTGCCGGCCTAATCGAAAATCACTTACTAAAATGATAACCTAGAATTAAGTCCTAATAGTATAACAATTACTGTGGTCTTGTAAACCACCAATGGAAACTAATTTCCTTAGGACATCAGAAAGAAGACTCATACATCTCACCTCCAGCACCCAAAGCTGGCATTCTAATTAAACTACTTCCTGCTATGTACATCGTGCATATATTGCATGTCCCCATACATATTATATATATACATACATATATTAATATTACATATCCCTATGTTTAATCGTGCATACATTTACTATCCCCATGCGTATAAGCTAGTATTAACTTTCCTTGCTAGAGCCCTATTCAGTTACATCACTCCCTTAATCAACCCAACATTCACCCTTATCCTCCAGACCATGCTTACCATCACCCTTATCTTTCCATAACTACCATGCTTCGAGAAACCAACAACACTTCCACTTTATACCTCTCTGCTCGCTCCGGGCCCATCAATCGTGGGGGTTACTATACTAGAACTATACCTGGCATCTGGTTCTTTCTTCAGGACCATCTCACCTAAAATCGCCCATTCTTTCCTCTTAAATAAGACATCTCGATGGATTCGTGACTAATCAGCCCATGCTCACACATAACTGTGGTGTCATGCATTTGGTATCTTTTAATTTTCGGGGTGCCTGATTCAACTGGGTTACCAACCTTAATACAGTCAAATCTATTGAAGCCAGACCCAACATGAATATGTTATTCGAGCTTATACCATATACAGGTGTTATTCAGTCAATGGTTACAGGACATAGTTATTTTTATACCTATTTTCAAGTTACCCACACGCGCACGCACACGCGCACGCACACGCGCACGCACACGCGCACGCACACGCGCACGCACACACACGCGCACGCACACGCACACGCGCACGCACGCACACGCACGCACACGCACACGCACACACACGCACACACGCACGCACACGCACACACGCACGCACACGCACACGCACGCACACGCACACACGCACGCACACGCACACGCACACACGCACGCACACGCACACACCTACGCGTAAGTTTTCTTTCAAGTACTAGGTTTCCTTACGCAAACCCCCCTACCCCCCTTACATATCCAAAATTAGTTGCTATTAATTTATCTTGCCAAACCCCAAAAACAAGACATCAAAAGCATTAAGGACAGTAAGGCCAAGTATTAACTTTACTTAATACTTACACTTTATAATAATTAAATCCCGACTAGTACTATTTTGTTACTTTAATAGTTTAATTTCCTTTTTAAGAGCCATGTCTCTAGATTCAAAATTTTGGATCGTTTAAA